GTCCACTTCGGATTTTTCATGTCGTAATATCTGATCAAAGATAGAACAAGATCCATTTTGGAGCATTTCTAACGGATTCCTTGGTTCGGACCGAAGAAGTAATGTCACTCGATTATTATCAAACTGACTGCAATCTTTTTCTGTCCGTGAGTATCCCACCAGAGCACCTTCTACTTCTAATAGGCCATGAACTAGATCAGAATCATTCTCAGCGAATCTATAAGAAGTGCTCCAATTTTTTTCATCGGGTCCGGGTGAAGACCAAAGATCTTGAGCGACCGATCCGCCAGAACAACTCAAAAGATAAAGAAGTATCGTTAATCTCTTCATGCTCGTTCCAAGTTCGAAGTACCATTTGGCCAAATAAGAATCCCGCAATTTCCCCTTTATATAGATAGATATAGGATCCATGGGGTAATTACTTAGAAGTACATTTTGTGCAACAGCCCTTCCTATCTGATAGAAAAGGATCCCATGATCCTGAACCGGTCTTACCTTGGATCGCTTTTCCCAAGTTTGTCTATGAAAAGCTGATCTAATTGTATTAGTTTCTATAATTGATTTCTTCTGTGTAATACTAATTGATAGGACCTCATTGATAAGTGCTACAAGATCTTGTGCACTGGAACTCATGGTTATGGACCCGAATCCCTTAGTATGGAACACTTTCTTTTCCAAGTGAAATCCCCTAGTATATGAAAGAAGGAAAAGGTGCTTTCGTTCTTGTGGAATAAGAAGCCTTCGTACCTTAATGCATGTATTTAATTTATTCGGAGCTATTAGAGCGGGATCCACTTTTTGTGGAATATGAGTCGAAGCAATAACAATAATATCCCCAGTGGAACCCCTGGAGAGATAGTTCTCTACTAGACCGAGGGATAAGTAATTCACCTCATCCATATACAGACTATGGATGTTTGGAATCCATATTATGCAAGGAGCCATTACTTTTGCCAATTGGAATTGAAAGGTGATATCAAATTTAAAAAATGGGTCTATTTTCGGCACCCTCTCCCTTTCCAAAGTTTGCGTATCCTCTATATTGTACAGCTCCGAATAAAAGTCATCATCAATATAGTCACTATCATCAATATCGATATCGTCACTACTATCAATAGCGCTATCATCAAAAAAATAATCATCATCATCATCACTACCGAAATCCTCAAAAAAATCGTAAAGCTTCATTAACTTGTACGGAGATACCGTAATGAAAGGAAAATAGGAATTTGTCGCTAGGTATTTGACCAAATAGGATCGTCCAGTTCCTATAGAACCTATCACTAAAATACCCCTAGAAGGGGATAGGGCTAAGCGGAGCGAAAAGGGTTTTCCATGAGATGGGAAATGAAAACTATTAGCCCCACACGAGGTTTGTGAATAAGTGATTGTCTGATAATGAGCAAGGAATATACGTCTTTCTGCTAAAGAGGATCTATTAAACTCATAATTCATTAGATCCTTGTTATGAATGTCAACTAAGTATCGTAAGTAAATTGATCCCGGTTGTTCAATCATTTGATAACCAGAGTCATTCTTTGATAAATGATCACGATCACTATGAGTCAGACTCAATAGAATTTGATCAATCCTTTTTTCTGTCGTTAAGGTGGAGAACTGAACCAAGAATTCTCTTTCTTCATCATCAATCAAATCACTCTTCGCGACCCAGGATTCGGTTTGATTATCCATCCAAGCTTCCTCATCAAGCCAATCGCAATCCCTTTTTGTTTTTCTTATCCATGAATAGATCTCTTTACTTGTACGACTTAGATGCCTCGTATTTATCGAAAAAGTGATTCGATTGATGGGATTTGGTATGATACTTATGAGATCGATGAGATTGCTATTCCAATCTTTCTTCTTAGAACGTATTGATTTGACCCCATAAGCGGGACCACCCAATAGCATGTTGTCACCAGAAGCAGAACCCCATATTTCTTCCCGTTGCTCTGGAAAGAGATTCTTTAACCAGAAAGAAAAAGAATTCAGTTCAGATGTAGGATACCTATCCAGAAGTTTTTGCAACTCAATCATGTATGATGGAATCATCAAAGATTTGATCTTTTCTAACTCTGTCTGTAACTCGGCTCGGGAAACGAAGAGAAGATGTATACGAACGAGATATCCAGCAACAAGAAGAAGGAAAAGGATTGAATAGAGGAACTCCCGAGCATTTGTTGATCCCAGATGTGTCCATATCAATAGAACAGGTGACTCATTATTTCGATGAATCATTTCTTCGGACAGAAGAAAATTCTGTAAACACTTCCTCGAAATCTTACTTATCTTACTCGAAATCCCCCTTGTCATAATCCGAAGAAAACGAATCTTCCCACGAATTGGCCGTGATCTCCCTAATCCATGCATAATAGCACGAAATTTGTATCCAAATTTTCCCCTGCAACTTCTTAGTATCTGCAATGAGTCTGAAAAAGTATCTAACAAAGTATCTAAAAGGATGAAAGTTACATATTTGCACCCTGTCGAAGTAAAGAAC